CGATAAGTTGCAACAGAAAAAGGGGAGGTTAATGAATGATTTTGAAATATAGTCTACTCGGTAATCTATTATTATTATGGATTAATATAGTTAATTCGGTCGTTATGGTCGGACTTTATTATGGATTTCTAACCACATTTTCTATAGGTCCCTCTTATCTCTTACTTCTAAGAACTCGGGTTATGAAAGAAATTTGACTTTCCATTTATCTATTCACTATATAAATATAAATACTTTAATTTAGAAAATTATAGTAATAGTAAATTAGTAGGACTATTGATACACAAGCTAAATATAAGAATAGATAAGAAGAAATTCGCCCTCCCCCTATATATTTAATACCTTCTCCTAGAAAGAAACTTGCAACGCCAATCCCATTAGTAACTCCATCAATTACTCGTCGATCAAAAGAATGAGCTAGTTGAGCTAATTCTCGTACACCCTTAATGAATACTTTTTCGTAATAAACGTCTATGTATCCGCGATTGTATGACCAGTTGTATATGACATTTATTATTTGTTCTAAGCGAATTCTCATTTTAGAATCTATTTTAGCAAATGAATTGATTAAGTACAAATTTTGTCGATCTGAATAGACAGACCCATATAGAACAGATGCTAGAAATATTCCGAAGTAGGCTATACTAACTGAATAAAATGCATTCGTCAAAAATTTATACCAATCTTCATCAGTTGAATTCTGATGGAAAAGTTTCATCGATGGGGTTAACCATTTCGATAATATGTCAACCTCCATTACTTCGTGCCCGAAATGAATTCCTATGCATCCAACGAACAAAGTAAATATGGCCAATATAAGCAGGGGAAATAACATGGTATTGTCCGATTCATGCGGGTATAGTAAAGTATGAGAGTCTTTATTTAAAAAGTGAGTACTAAAAGATGATCGCATGGTTCTTACATAACCGGCAATTTTATATGTATTAGAAAACGAGCAATTGGAAAAGGAGGACTTGTCATTATTATTCCTTGTTGTTAAAAGCAAATTACTGCTAACAGGTTTGGAACCTTCTTGCCCCCATATGGATATTGAATAGAAGGAACTATTTGTGTGTCCGCTGTAATTTTGAAAATGACTACGTAAATGCCCTTCGAAAGTAAGTAAATACATACGAAACATATAAAATGCAGTTAATCCTGCTGTGTAGAAAGCTATTATTGCAAAAATCGGTGAATACAACCAACTATCATTAAGAATTTCGTCTTTGGACCAAAAACAAGCGAGGGGTGGAATACCACAAAGAGAAAGTGTACCTAAAAAAAAAGTTGTTTTTGTAATTGGCATATATTTGGTTAAACCGCCCATAAGAACCATGTTCTGACTCTTAGCCGGAGAATACCCAACAATGGGTTCCATGGAATGAATGATGGATCCAGACCCTAAAAACAATAATGCTTTAGAATAAGCATGAGTGATCAAATGGAATAAAGCGGCTCGATAAGAACCTATACCCAAAGCTAACATCATGTAGCCCAATTGAGACATCGTGGAATAAGCTAAACTTCTCTTAATATCTCTTTGAGCAAGAGCTAAGGTAGCTCCTAATAGTACCGTTATTACACCTATCAAAGATATGATATTCATTATGTAAGGTATGGCTATGAAAAGAGGAAGAAGCCGAGCTACAAGAAAAATTCCTGCGGCTACCATAGTAGCCGCATGTATAAGAGCCGAAATAGGAGTGGGTCCCTCCATAGCATCAGGTAACCATACATGAAGTGGGAATTGCGCAGATTTAGCAACTGCACCAAGGAATAATAAGAAGGCACAAAGCGTAGCAAATGAGGAATTAATCTCATTGTTATTAATGATCGAATCATTGAATATTTCGAATAAATCCTGAAATTCGAAACTACCTGTTATTAAATAAAAACCTAGGATTCCTAATAATAAACCAAAATCCCCCACACGATTGGTCACAAACGCTTTTTGGCAGGCATTTGCTGCAATTGGTCGGGTAAACCAAAAACCTATTAACAGATAGGAACACATTCCCACTAGTTCCCAAAAAATATGGATTTGTATCAAATTGGGACTAGTAACTAATCCCAGCATCGCTGTATTGAAAAAACTCATATAAGCAAAAAATCTCAAATATCCTCGGTCATGAGACATATAATTATCACTATAGATAAGAACCATGATTCCAACAGTAGTGATTAATATCGACATAATAGAAGTAAGTGGATCAATCAAGTAGCCGAACTCTAAGGAAAAATCACTAGTGATGCTCCAAGACCATAGATATTCATAAATTGAGCTACCATTTATTTGCTGGATCGCCAGCTTGGTGGAAAAGACCATAACTATACTTAACAATAAAACAGCGGGAAAAGCCCATATACGACGAATATTTTTTGTTGCTGTCGGATTAAGCAGGAGTTCCAATCCTATTAACATAGTAACTAGAAGCGGAACGAAAGGTATAATCCATGCATATTGATATGTGCGTTCCATAATAATAAATAATAAAATTAAATCAAACCTTTTTCCTCTATTTTCTTCTAATTAATTATATTAATTATTGTTCCCAATTCATATTCATCACCAGTTATTATGTATTTTTTTTTTAAACACAAACCAAACAAAATAAGGATATGGAAAAGAATATTCTTTTTTATTAATCTCGCTCTTCCTCGACTATTTCAAATTTGACCCAAGGAGTTACAATTGAATTGGTCAAATGATATAATTAAGCAAATTATTGCTTAATACTTAGGGGTTAAGTAATTATTAGCTTTTGATATGGATCATGAGATCCACAAATAACTCAACCCAACAAGATATTTTATCCAAAATCATTAACTAATTTAAATTGAATTTGAAACTGATTGATTGGCTTCCACCATAACTTGTGGGAAATTCTATGATACTTGTAACCTCCCATATGGGTGAAGTAAGAAGGTGAAGTAAGAGGTTACTTAAATTGCCTTAATCAAGTTCAAGTAATGGATCATTGAACAAAAGTATTCTTCTAATCGTGGGGACGCTATGCTTTAATGTGATCAATTGGTAGAGAAAATCTTATTGTTTTATCTCATTTAGGTAATGAATTTCTGGTTATTGTTATTAAATTAAATGTATTACGACGGTAGGTATATGTAGGTTATATTTATATATATGGTCCATTTCAAATAGACTGAGATAGGAATTGGAACCTTTTATTTTAGTTTTCTTTTTTATCTTATTTATCCGCGGGGGTCGATTTCATTCGATTTCATCGGTAGTTGATACCATCGATCCTAATGAATGGAGATATGAAACAATCAGTACAATTTTCTTTCTTCTGAGATTGTCATTGTATGCAATAATAATGATAATGAATACTTCAAAAAGAGAAAAAAGATCACTCTTTTTTTCTATGAGAGTTACACCTAGCGAATCGCATCTCCTTTCTTTTTATTCTCCAACTTGAGTTTTAGTCCCTAACAAGAATTTAGTCCCTAGCAATACAATAATTATATACTATATGCGCATATTTGTATGTTATGAAGAAAATCTATAAACTAAATAATAGATATATGAATAGAAAGAATTAATGATCTATTTTGAACAATACATGTCTTTCACATTCAACTTAGAAAAGTTCATTTTTGCATGGCGGTTCCAAAAAAACGTACTTCTATATCAAAAAAGCATATTCGTAGAAATTTTTGGAAGAGAAAGGGATATTGGGCAGCGGTAAAAGCTTTTTCTTTAGCTAAATCCATTTCTACCGGTTATTCAAAAGGTTTTTTTGTACGACAAAAAAAATGAAATAAAAAAAAAGCAAAGAATAAATAATAATGTGATAAGAAACCCTTCAAATGATCTAAATCAACATCAATCAATGATTGGATAAATTAATGATTCTGTATCATATATTGGGATTGGGCCCTAAAAATGGCACTATTTGTATTTTGTTCGAAAAAAGGGCGTTATTAGACGCAAGATACAAGGTTCAATATAGTGAATAGAGTACATTTTTCATTTTTATATGATTTGCGAGATGGGGATTGCCATTTTCCCCATCGATTCACTATTACTAAGCTTTAAGGTAAGCTAGTAACAATTATTGAACCTTCAAATATTGACTTGAATGGCTATTCTTCGATTTATTCAATAATAATCTATTGCAATTGCATTGAACCTCTCAATATCGACGATTGAATATGCATGGGTTAGTATTACTTCGAACAAGCCGCCATGGTGAAATCGGTAGACACGCTGTTCTTAGGAAGCAGTGCTAGAGCATCTCGGTTCGAGTCCGAGTGGCGGCATTCTCTAAAACAAAAAAGGACACAACGGATCCTTTAATTCGATACCATATTTACATTCGGTAATTAAGGAAGGGTTCCCTTTTTTTATAACTATAACAAAAAAAAAATGATTGTTTATGATATTTGCAACTTTAGAACATATATTAACTCACATATCTTTTTCGATCATTTCAATTGTGATTCCTACTCATCTGATGACCTTGGTCTATGAAATTGTAGGACTATGTGATTCGTCAGAAAAAGGCATGATAACTACTTTTTTCTGTATAACAGGATTATTAGTTACTCGTTGGATTTATTCGGGACATGTACCATTAAGTGACCTATATGAATCATTAATGTTCCTTTCATGGAGTTTCTCTCTTATTCATATAGTTCCATATTTTAGAAACTATAAGAATTTTTTCAGTAAAATAACCGCCCCAAGCGCTATTTTAACCCAAGGCTTTGCCACTTCGGGTCTTTTAACTAAAATGCATCAATCCGCAATATTAGTACCTGCTCTCCAATCCCGTTGGTTAATGATGCACGTAAGTATGATGTTGTTGAGTTATGCAGCTCTTTTATGTGGATCATTATTATCCATAACTCTCCTGGTCATTACGTTTAGAAGAAAGATAGATATTTTCGGTAAGACCAATCATTTATTAATTAGTTCATTTTCTTTTGATGAGACCCAATACGTGAATTTTTCGTTTAGAAATTATCACAGATATCAA